TTTAATTATTTATATAAAAATTATTAACTACGGTTTAATAAAATTTATAAGTATTAATTAATTTATTTATACAAGCATATATACATACATATATACACATATGTGCGTGTATATTAAATATTTAAATTATAAAAATTATATTAATTAATTAAATTTTTAATTAATTAATATTATTTATATATATTAATTTTCTTATTTAATTAATATATACATTTATAATATATTGTTATTTAAACAGAATTATAATTGATTTATAATTAAATTAATTTTTATAATAATATTACTAGAAAAGAAATAAGAGAAATAATAAAAATTTATTAATGTTTATTAAATATATAACATAAAAAAAAAAAAAAAAAAAATCTATGTGAAAAATAAAATAAATAGATAAATTTTTTATATTTTTTATAATTTATTATAAATTTATTTTACATGTAAATTTTAGTATTAAATTTTAATTATTTTAATAATAATTAATTAAATTTTACAGTAATTAAAATTAAAAATTTAAGAAATTAAGATTTAGTAATATTTAAATTAATAACTAATTTTGTGCCAGCAGTTGCGGTTAAACAAAAATTAAATTAAATTATTTCAGTATATAATAAATAATTATAATTAAATTAAATATTAAATTATTAAGTGAAATTTTAATTTAATTAAAAATTATAATAAAATTATGATTTAATAAATTTTATTATAAACTAGGATTAGATACCCTATTATTAAAAATTTAATTAAAAATACTAAAATAGTAAATAATATATTATTGAAACTTAAATAATATGGCGGTATTTTAGTTCATTTAGAGGAATCTGTCTAATAATTGATAATCCACGAATAAATTTACTTAATTTATAATTTTGTATATCATTGTTAAAAAAATATTTTTAAATAAAAATAATATTTTAAAATTTAAAATAAAATTTAATTCAGATCAAGATGCAGTTTATAATTAAGTTTAAGATGGATTACAATAAATTTATTTAAACGAAAAGAATTTTGTAAAATTTAATTGAAGGTGGATTTAAATGTAATTTTAATTAATTTATTAAAATGATTAAAAATTGAAATATGTACATATTGCCCGTCACTTTCATTTAAAAATTGAAATAAGTCGTAACAAAGTAGAGGTACTGGAAAGTGTTTCTAGAATGAACAAATTAGAGCTTGTTAAGTATTTCATTTACATTGAAAAGAAATTAAAATAATTAATTAATTTGAGGGGGAAAATTAATAAAATAAAAATAATAAAAAAATTTTTAATATTGGGGGATATTAAAGTATTTTTTAAAAAAAAATAAATTATTTTATAGTAAATTAGTATTGAAAAAGAAATTTGAAATAATTGAAAATTAATTAATAAAAAAGTAATTTTTATATAGTGTATCTTGTGTATCAGAGTTTATTAAAAAATATTTTTTAAAAAAAAAAATCTCGAATTTAAAAGAGTTAATTAATTATATAAGTTAATGTAGAAAAATTATTTTTAATAATTAATTTGAAATGAAATGTTAATCGTTTTTAAATATATCTAGTTATTTTAGAAAAAAATTTAATTTAAAATTTAAAAAATTTTATTTTTAATTATAATTAAAAATAAAATTTTTAAAATTAAATATATTAAGGGATAAGCTTTAATATAAATATTTATAATAAATTAAAATTTAAATAAAAATTTTAAAATTTATATTGTTTAAAAATTATAATTTATTATAAAAAATTTTATTTAAAATAAAATTTAATTAAAATTTAATTTTATATAAAATAATAATATAAATAATAAAAAAATTAAAAATAATGATAAAATTAGTATATTATAATAAATAAAAATAATTTAATTAATTAAAATTAAATTAAAGGAATTCGGCAAAATTTTATATTCACTTGTTTATCAAAAACATGTCTTTTAGTAAATAATTTAAAGTCTAATCTGCCCACTGATAATAATATTAAAGGGCTGCAGTATATTGACTGTACAAAGGTAGCATAATCAATAGTCTTTTAATTGAAGACTTGTATGAAAGATTTGATGAAATATAAACTGTCTCTAAATTAAAAATAAAATTTAATTTTTTAGTTAAAAAGCTAAAATAAATTTAAAAGACGAGAAGACCCTATAGAGTTTTATATTAAAATTATTTAAGATTATGTATATAATTAAAAATTAAAAATAAAATTAATATTTTGTTGGGGTGATAGAAAAATTAATATAACTTTTTTTTATATTTAACATAAATAAGTGAAAAATTGATCCATAAATTATGATTAAAAGAAAAAATTACCTTAGGGATAACAGCGTAATATTTTCTTTTAGTACAAATAAAAGAAAAAGTTTGCGACCTCGATGTTGGATTAAGATAAAATTTAAATGCAAAAGTTTAAAATTTTGATCTGTTCGATCATTAAAATCTTACATGATCTGAGTTCAAACCGGTGTGAGCCAGGTTGGTTTCTATCTTTAAAATATCTAAATATTTTAGTACGAAAGGATCAAATATTTTTAATAGTTAAAATTTAATGAATATTAATAATTAATAATATACTATTTTGACAGAAAAATGTGATGATTTTAGAGTTCATAAATATATAATTGATATATTATATAAATAGTATATGATAATACAAGATTTATATAATATTTTTATTGGAATTTTAATTTTATTAATTGGTGTATTAATTGGTGTAGCTTTTTTAACATTACTAGAGCGTAAGGTTTTAGGCTATATTCAGATTCGAAAAGGTCCAAATAAAATAGGTATATTAGGTATTTTACAGCCATTTTGCGATGCTATTAAGTTATTTTCTAAAGAACAAGTTTATTTAAATTATTCTAATTATTTTTCTTTTTATTTTTCTCCAATTGTTAGATTTATATTATCTTTAATAATTTGAATATTAATTCCTTATAGATTTAATATAATTATTTTTAATTTAGGATTATTATTTTTTTTATGTTGTACAAGAATTGGGGTTTATACTTTATTAATTGCTGGATGATCTTCTAATAGAAATTATTCTTTATTAGGGGGATTACGGGCAGTAGCTCAAACGATTTCTTATGAGGTAAGTTTATCTTTAATTTTAATATCTAGTATTATTTTAATTATGGATTTTAATATAGTTAAGTTTAGAGAATATCAATGTTTAATTTGATTAATAATAATAATAATACCTTTGAGAATATGTTTTTTATCTTCATTAATAGCAGAAACTAATCGTACACCTTTTGATTTTGCTGAAGGGGAGAGAGAATTAGTTTCAGGATTTAATATTGAATACAGAAGAGGAGGATTTGCTTTAATTTTTTTAGCCGAGTATTCCAGAATTTTATTTATAAGATTATTATTTGTTATTATTTATATAGGGGGTTATGATTTAAATTTAATATTTTATTTAAAATTAGTATTTTTATCTTTTTTTTTTATTTGAGTTCGGGGAACATTACCTCGTTATCGTTATGATAAACTAATATATTTATGTTGAAAAAGATATTTACCTTTATCTTTAAATTATTTATTATTTTTTATAGGATTAAAAATAATTTTAATATATAAAATAAATTTAGTATAAATTAATAGAACATTTATATTCTTTCTTAAGTTTTCAAAACAAATGCTTTACAAGCTCATTAATTAAAAGTTAAAAATTAATTTATCTCAAAATTTATTTAAAATTGGGTTTATAATAAAGTAAGAAAAATAAATTAATGTAAGAATTTGTCCTGTAATAATATATGGGGCTTCAACAGATCGAGCTCCAATTCAAGTTAATAAAATAATTGTTGTAATTAAAGATCAAAATAAAATTTGATTTAATGGATAAAATTGAATACCTTGAATTTTTTTATTGAATGTAAATGGTAAAATAATTAGAATTAAAATAGATATTACTAATGCAATTACTCCTCCTAATTTATTTGGAATAGATCGTAAAATAGCATAAGCAAATAAAAAATATCATTCTGGTTGAATATGGATTGGGGTTACTAATGGGTTGGCTGGGATAAAATTATCTGGATCCCCTAATAAGTAAGGGTTAATTAATGAAAGAAATGTTAAAATTGAAATTAATACAATAAATCCGATTAAATCTTTGAATGTGAAAAATGGGTGGAATGGGATTTTATCTAGGTTTCTGTTAATTCCTAAAGGATTATTAGATCCTGTTTGATGAAGAAATAATAAATGAATTATAGTTATTATAAGAATAATAAAAGGAAATAAAAAATGAAAAGTGTAAAATCGAGTTAAAGTTGCATTATCAACAGCAAATCCCCCTCAAATTCAATTAACTAATATGGTTCCTAAATAAGGGATTGCCGATAAAAGATTAGTAATTACTGTAGCTCCTCAAAAAGATATTTGTCCTCAAGGTAGAACATACCCTATAAAAGCTGTAGCTATTAATAAGAATAAAATAATAACTCCAATTATTCAAGTGAATTTTAAATTAAATGATTCATAATAAATTCCTCGACCAATATGAAAATAAATACAAATAAAAAAAAAAGATGCTCCATTGGCATGAAGTGTTCGAATTAATCAACCATAGTTAACATTTCGGCAGATATAATTAACTCTAAAAAATGCTAATTCTACATTAGCAGTATAATATATTGTTAAAAATAGACCTGTTAAAATTTGAATTATTAAACATAAAGCTAATAAGGAACCAAAATTTCATCATGATGAAATATTTGATGGTGTTGGTAAGTCAATTAATGATCCATTAATAATTTTAATTACTGGATGAGTTTTACGAATAGATTTAAATAAGTTTATCATTAGTTAATGAATGATCGTAAAGGACCAAAATAAATATTTGTAATTTTTACGATTGCAATTAATGTAATAAATAAATAAATAATTATTATTATTATTATTAAATAATTTTGTTTATTATATAATTTAGATAAATTAAAATTATATTCATTATTAAAAAAAAAGATTGAATTAAAAAAATTAGTTATTTCATCATTAAATGAAAAATTTATTCAAATTAAATTATCACTGAAAAAAAATCTTATAATAATAATAATAAAAATATAAATAAAAAAAAATTTATTAATAAAATTAATTTTAAATAATTCATTTGAAGCTACTCTTGATACGTAAATAAATAAAACTAATAATCCCCCTAAGAAAATTAAAAATAAAATGTATGAAAATCAATATGTATTAATTAATATTCCTGAGAGTAAACAAGATAAAAGAGTTTGAATTAAAATTAATAATCCTATTGAAAGGGGGTGATTAATAAAATATAATAAAATTGAAAAAGAAATTAATAAAAAAGAAAAAAATATTTTTAAAATATCAAAGAATAGTTTATAAAAATAATAATTTTGGAGATTATAGATAAAGAAAATCTTTTTCTTTGAAGTTTTTAAAGAAAATTCTTATTTTTGATTTACAAGACCAAAGTTTTTTTTAAACTATAAAAACTAATTAAACAAATGTTAAATATAAGATTAATTATTATTATTATATTTATGTTTGGGAATATAATTTTTGTATCAAAACATAAACATTTATTAATTGTATTAATAAGTTTAGAATTTATAGTATTAAGAGTTTTTTTTTTAATATTATTATATTTAATAATAATTAATTATAATTTATATATATTAATAGTATTATTAGTTTTTTCTGTTTGTGAGGGGGCATTAGGGTTATCGATTTTAGTGTCTATGATTCGAACACATGGAAATGATTATTTTCAAAGTTTTAATTTAATTTAATGATAAAATTTTTAATGATAATAATTTTTATAATTCCTTTATGTTTTAAAAAAAATATATTTTGATTGGTGCAAATATTATTAATATTTATAATATTAATATTTATAAATATAACTATTAATATTATAAATTTTTGTAATTTAAGTTATATAATAGGGTGTGATATAATTTCTTATGGTTTAATTTTATTAAGAATTTGAATTAGAAGATTAATAATTATAGCTAGAGAAAGTTTATATAAAAATAATTTTTATATAAATTTATTTTTATTTAATATTATTATTTTAATATTAATATTATATTTAACTTTTAGAATAATAAATTTATTTTTATTTTATTTATTTTTTGAAAGAAGATTAATTCCAACTTTAATATTAATTATTGGGTGGGGTTATCAACCAGAACGAATTCAAGCGGGTATATATTTATTATTTTATACTTTATTTGCTTCTTTACCTTTATTATTAGGAATTTTTTATATTTATAAAAATATAAATTTTATAATAATATATTTTATAAAATTTTATGATTATAATTTGTTAATTTTATATTTAAGATTAATTATTGCTTTTTTAATTAAAATACCAATATATTTTGTTCATTTATGACTTCCTAAAGCTCATGTGGAGGCTCCAATTTCTGGTTCTATAATTTTAGCTGCTATTATATTAAAATTAGGGGGTTATGGTCTTTTACGTATTTTAATTATATTACAAAAAATTAATTTAAAAATAAGATTTATTTGAGTAGTAATTAGTTTAATTGGTGGGTTTTACATTAGAATAAAGTGTTTTTGTCAGGTGGATATAAAATCTTTAATTGCTTATTCATCTGTTGCCCATATAAGAGTTGTAATTGGGGGTTTAATAACTATAAATTATTGAGGTTATATAGGATCTTATATTTTAATAATTGGACATGGATTATGTTCTTCAGGAATATTTTGTTTATCAAATATAAATTATGAGCGATTAAATAGACGAAGATTATTTATTAATAAGGGTATAATAAATTTTATACCAACTATGAGTTTATGGTGATTTTTATTAATATCTTCGAATATAGCTGCCCCTCCTTCATTAAATTTAATAGGTGAAATTAGCTTAATTAATAGATTAGTTAGATGATCTTGATTAAGAATAATTATATTAATATGTATATCATTTTTTAGAGCTGGTTATAGATTATATTTATATTCTTATACTCAACATGGTAAGTATAATATGGGGATTTATAGATTTTATACTGGTACTTCTCGTGAATATTTAATTTTATTATTACATTGATTACCTTTAAATATTTTAATTATAAAAATTGATTATAGAATAATTTGATTTTACTTAAATAATTTAAATAAAAATATTGATTTGTGGAGTCAAATATATGATAATTCATTTTAAGTTATTTATAAATTTAATAAGTTTTATATTTGTTTTATTAGATTTTTTTTTTTATTTTTTTTTATATTAATTAATTTTTTTATGATAATTTATTTTATTATGAATAATTTAGTTATTTTTTTAGAGTGGGAAATTATTTCTTTTAATTCAGTTAATGTTGTATTTTCTATTTTATTAGACTGAATATCTTTATTATTTATAATATTTGTATCTTTAATTTCTTCATCAGTTATTTTTTATAGACGAAGTTATATAAGATCAGAATTAAATTTAAATCGATTTATTATTTTAGTTTTAATATTTGTGTTTTCAATGATTTTGTTAATTATTAGACCTAATATAATTAGAATTTTTTTAGGTTGGGATGGTTTAGGGTTAGTTTCTTATTGTTTAGTAATTTATTATCAAAATATTAAATCTTATAATGCTGGTATATTAACTGCTTTATCAAATCGAATTGGTGATGTTATGATTTTAATATTGGTTTCTTGAATATTAAATTATGGTAGTTGAAATTATATTTTTTATTTAAATTTTATAAGAAATGATTTTTCTATGAAAATTATTAGTTTGTTAGTTATTATTGCTGCTATAACAAAGAGAGCTCAGATTCCTTTTAGTTCTTGATTACCCGCAGCAATAGCTGCTCCAACTCCAGTTTCTGCTTTAGTTCACTCTTCTACTTTAGTAACTGCGGGGGTTTATTTATTAATTCGATTTAATAATGTTTTAGTTGATATATTTTTTTTAAAGTTTTTATTATTATTTTCTGGACTAACTATGATAATAGCGGGTATTTGTGCAAATTATGAATTTGATTTAAAAAAAATTATTGCTTTATCTACATTAAGTCAATTAGGTTTAATAATAAGAATTTTAAGAATAGGATTTTATGATTTAGCTTTTTTTCATTTATTGACTCATGCTATATTTAAAGCTTTATTATTTATATGTGCTGGTGTTATTATTCACATAATAAATAATAATCAAGATATTCGTATAATAGGGGGGATTAGAATATATATTCCTTTAACTTCTTTATGTACAAATATTTCTAATTTAGCTTTATGTGGTATTCCATTTTTAGCCGGATTTTATTCTAAGGATATAATTTTAGAAATAGTAAGAATGAGTAATTTAAATTTATTAATTTTTTATTTATATTATTTTTCTACAGGTTTAACAATATTTTATACTATTCGTTTATTAATGTATTTAATAATTGGTGATTATAATTTATTATCAATTTATAATTTATATGATGAGGATTATATTATATTAAAAAGTATATTTATTTTATTATTTATAAGATTAATTTCTGGAAGATTTTTAAGTTGATTAATTTTTTATTTTCCCTATATAATTTATTTACCTATTTCTTTAAAAATAATAGTAATTTATGTTATACTTACAGGAATAATAATAGGTTGATTAATTAGTAATATAAATATTTATTCTCTTAATAAGTTTTTAATATTTTATAATTTAAGAAGATTTTTATTAATAATATGATTTTTACCAAATTTATCAACTTATGGGTTGAATTATTATTTTTTAAATTTTGGTCAAAAATTAAGTAAAAATGTTGATATAGGATGAAGAGAATTATATAGAGGTCAGGGATTATATAAAATTATTAAGTTTTATTCTTTAGTTAATATAATTTATCAAGTAAATAATTTTAAAATTTATTTATTTAGATTTATTTTATGAATAATAATTTTTATTATTTTAATTATAATTTATTTAAATAGCTTAATAAGAGCATAATATTGAAGATATTAAGGTGATTAATAAATCTTTAAATATTTATAAAAAAAAATTTTTTTATTTTTACAATGAAAATGTAAAGTTTTATTTAAACTATATAAATTATATCTAAGAAATATTAATGATTTTATTCACTAAAAATTAAGTTAGCAGCTTAATTATACATATATTTCTTAATTGGAATTTTTTATTCAATTTTATCATTAACAGTGATATACCTCTTTTTGGTTTCAATTAATAAATAAGGAGTTATTAACTCTATCTTTTAAGTCGAAATTAAATGCAAATTGCTTCTTATTTAAGATAAATTGAAAATTCAATATTATTTGAGTGCAAATCAAATGTTTTAAATAAACTATAATCCTTAATTTGTTCAGTTTAATATATTTTGATTTCATTCATGATAAAGTCCTACTAATAAAATAATAATAAAAAAAAAATTAATTTTAAATCAAATTATAAAATTTACTGTTGAAAAAGTTGAGATTATAGGTAAAATTAATGCAATTTCAACATCAAAGATTAAAAAAATAACTGTAATTAAAAAGAAATGTAATGAAAATGGAATTCGAGATAGGGATTTTGGATCAAATCCGCATTCAAATGGTGAACATTTTTCTCGGTCGAGGAAAGATTTCTTTGAAATAATAAATGAAATTATTATAAAAACATTAGATAAAGTAATTATGATTAATGTTATTATTATTATTAAAATAATTATTTATATTAATAATAATTAAACTTTTTGATTGGAAGTCAAATATACTAAATATATTATATAAATAATTAATTTCCTCATCAATAAATTGAAATATAAAGGAAAAGTCAAACTACATCAACAAAGTGTCAATATCAAGCAGCTGCTTCAAATCCAAAGTGATGATTATTGGAAAAATGATTATTTAAATGTCGTATAAAACAAGTTAATAAAAATATAGTTCCGATAATTACGTGAAGACCGTGGAATCCTGTTGCTATAAAAAATGTTGAACCGTAAATTCTATCTGCAATTGAGAAAGGAGCTTCAATATATTCATATGCTTGGAGGATTGTGAAGTAAATTCCTAATAAAATAGTAATTAATAATCTTTGTAAAGTTTGGGTAAAATTATTTTCTATAAGAGCATGATGAGCTCATGTAACTGTAATACCTGAAGTAATTAAAATAATAGTATTAAGTAAAGGAATTTGAAATGGGTTAAATGTTATGATTCCTATTGGAGGTCAAATTGATCCAATTTCAATATTAGGGGAAAGACTTCTATGAAAAAATGCTCAAAAAAATGAAATAAAAAAAAAAATTTCTGAGACAATAAATAAAATTATTCCTCATCGAAGACCTTTTGTAACTAAAATTGTATGTTTACCTTGAAAAGTACCTTCTCGACAAATATCTCGTCATCATTGATATATAGTTAATAAAATAATTATATAACCTAAAATAACTAAATTAAAATTAAAATTATGAAATCATTTTACTAACCCAGTTACTAAAGTTATTACACCAATAGCTCCAGTTAATGGTCAAGGTCTATAATCTACTAAATGATAAGGATGATTATGATTTGATGTCATTTATTAATTAATTAATTTCTCTAGAATAAAGAGTACTTAAAATGGTAATAACATAAGATTGAATAATGGAAACAGCAGATTCTAAAATTAGTAATATAATTTGTATAAAAATTAAGATTAAAATTAAATAATTAGGCATATTTGTTCCAGTTCTACTTAATAAAGTTAATAATAAATGACCAGCAATTATATTAGCTGTAAGTCGAACAGCTAAAGTTCCAGGACGAATAATATTTCTAATTGTTTCAATTAATACCATAAATGGTATTAAAATAGTTGGGGTTCCTTGAGGGATTATGTGAATAAATATATGTTGAGTGTTATTAATTCATCCATAAATTATAAATCTTAATCATAAAGTTAATGATAAAGATAGTGAAATATTTAAGTGACTAGTTCTAGTAAAAATATACGGAAATAATCCTAAAAAATTATTAAATAAAATAAAAAAAAATAATGAAATAAAAATAAAAGTTGATCCCTTAAATCTATTAGGACCTAAAAGAGTTTTAAATTCTTTATGTAATTTTAAAGAAACAAAATTTCATAAAATAAAATGACGATTTGGGATTAATCAAAATGAATATGGAATAAATATTAAACCAATAAAAGTTCTTAATCAATTAATTGATAAATTAAAAATATTAGTTGAAGGATCAAAAATTGAAAATAAATTATTTATAATTTTCAATATAAATTATTTTTGATAATTTTATTATTAAAATTATTATAATGATTATTTTTATAATTAAAAATAAAATAATTTATAATATTAAAAATAATAAAAATTAAAATGAAAAAAAATAATGAAAAAATTCAATTAATAGGTATTATTTGAGGAATAAAAGAATATTACTTAAAGTAATAATTTAAATTTGACATATTTATGTTATAAATTAACTAATTCTTTCATTAGAAGTAATTGCTAATTTACTATAAAATGGTTTAAGAGACCAATACTTGCTTTCAGTCATCTAATGATGAATAGTTATTAATTCAATTAATAAAATTTTTAATTGAAATTCTTTCAATTACAATAGGTATAAAACTATGATTAGCTCCACAAATTTCTGAGCATTGACCATAAAAAATTCCAGGTCGATTAATAAAAAATCTTGTTTGGTTTAATCGACCTGGATTAGCATCTACTTTTACTCCTAATGATGGGATAGTTCATGAGTGAATAACATCAGTAGCTGTAATTAAAATACGAATTTGATTATTTATAGGTAAGGTAATTCGATTATCAACATCTAATAATCGAAAATTATTTAAATTATCAGATTTAATTATATAAGAATCAAATTCAATATTATTAAAATCTGAGTATTCATATCTTCAATATCATTGATGACCAATTGATTTTAAAGTAATTAAAGGATTATTTAATTCATCTAATAAATATAAAAGTCGTAATGATGGTAATGCAATAAAAATAAGAGTAATTGCTGGTAAAATAGTTCAAATTAATTCAATTATTTGTTCTTCTAAAAGAAATCGGTTAATATATTTATTAAAAAATAAACTAATTATTAAATATGATACTAAAATTGTAATTATAATTAAAATAATTAAGGTATGATCATGAAAAAAAATAATTTGTTCTATTAATGGAGAGGCTCTATTTTGATAATTAAGATTAGATCATGTTGCCATATTCTAAAAAAAGGATAATCCTTTATAAATGGGGTTTAAATCCATTACATATAATCTGCCATATTAGAAATTACTTATAATAGGTAATTCATTATATGAATGTTCAGCAGGAGGTAAATTTTGATATCATTCAATAGATGAAGGTATATTTAATGAAAAAAGAATTAAACGTTGGTTAATTATTGATTCTCAAATAATAAGTATTATTATAATTATTGAAAATAAAGAAATGTATGACCCAAAAGATGATAAAATATTTCAAGAAATAAATGTATCGGGATAATCTGAATAACGTCGAGGTATACCGGCTAAACCTAAAAAATGTTGGGGGAAAAAGGTTAAATTAACTCCTAAAAATATTGAAATAAATTGAATTTTTAATAAATAAGGATTTATTGTTAATCCTGTGAATAAAGGATATCAATGAATAAATCCTCCAAAAATAGCAAATACAGCTCCTATAGATAAAACATAATGGAAATGAGCTACAACATAATAAGTATCATGAAGAGTAATATCAATTGAAGAATTGGCTAAAACAACTCCTGTTAAACCTCCTACTGTAAATAAGAAAATAAACCCTAATCTTCATAATATAGATGGTCTATAATTAATTTGAGTTCCGTGAATAGTGGCTAATCAACTAAAAATTTTAATTCCTGTTGGTACTGCAATAATTATAGTAGCAGATGTAAAATAAGCTCGAGTATCAATATCTATTCCTACCGTAAATATATGATGAGCTCATACAATAAATCCGAGTAGACCAATTGCTATTATAGCATAAATTATTCCTAAATAACCAAAAGTTTCTTTTTTACCTCTTTCTTGGGAGATTATATGAGAAATTATACCAAATCCGGGTAAAATTAAAATATAAACTTCTGGATGTCCAAAAAATCAGAATAAATGTTGATATAAAATAGGATCTCCTCCTCCAGCAGGATCAAAAAATGAAGTATTTAAATTACGGTCAGTTAAAAGTATAGTAATAGCTCCAGCTAAAACAGGTAATGATAATAATAATAAAAGAGCAGTAATACCAACAGATCAAATAAATAAAGATATTTGATCAAATGATATACCATTAATTCGTATATTAATAATAGTTGTGATAAAATTAATTGCTCCTAAAATTGAGGAAATTCCTGCTAAATGTAAGGAAAAAATAGCTAAGTCAACAGATGATCCTCTATGAGCAATATTAGACGAAAGTGGGGGATAAACTGTTCATCCTGTTCCTGCTCCATTTTCAACAATTCTACTTGCAATAAGTAAAGTTAAAGAGGGGGGTAAAAGTCAAAATCTTATATTATTTATTCGGGGGAAAGCTATATCAGGAGCTCCTAACATTAAAGGGACTAATCAGTTTCCAAAGCCTCCAATTATAATTGGTATTACCATAAAAAAAATTATAATAAAAGCATGAGCAGTTACAATAGTATTATAAATTTGATCATCTCCAATTAATGATCCAGGATTGCCTAATTCAGTTCGAATTAATAAACTTAAAGAAGTACCCACTATTCCTGCTCAAATTCCGAAAATAAAATATAAAGTTCCAATATCCTTATGATTTGTAGAAAAAAGTCATTTTCGCAAATAAAATGGCTGAGATAATAAGCGATAAATTGTAAATTTATTAACGGGATATGATCTCTTTTATTAGTCTTATATTCAAATAATGATATAAAATTGCAAATTTTATGGTGTAATTAATACTAAGGCTTAAAGAAATTTCTTTATAAATAATTTTGAAGATTATTAGTTTATATTAACTTAAAACCTTAGAAAAAAAGAGTTCTAATAATTATACCTAATAAAGAAATAAAATTAAAAAAATAAATAGAAATTAAAAAATTATTTTTAATAAAAATTTTAAATCATTTTAATTTAAAGGAAAAAAATAATAAAGAAGAATAAATAATACGAATATATACAAATAATAAAATTAATCTTGATATAACAAAAATAAAAGAAATAATAAAAAAATTATTATTTAAAAGATAATTAATAACAAGTCATTTAGGGAAAAATCCTATGAAAGGGGGTAAACCTCCTAAAGATAAAAAACTAATTATAATTGAAATTTTAATTAAAAAATTTATATTAAAAAAAAATAATTGATTAATAAAGAAAATATTAATAATATAAAATATGAAACACATAATAAATGTAAAAATTGAATAGAAAATAAAATAAATTATTCAAAGATTTTCACTAATAATTATTGAATAAATTATTCAACCTAAATTATTAATTGACGAAAAAGATATTAATTTACGTAATGAAGATTGATTAAATCTTCCAATAGCTCCAATTAAGACATTAAATATTATAATAAAATATAAAAAATTTAAATTAAAATAATAAGACAATAAAATTATAGGGGTAATTTTTTGTCATGTTATTAAAATAAAACAATTAAATCAAGAGAGTCCTTCTATAATATTAGGGAATCAGAAATGAAAGGGTACTGAACCTATTTTTATTAATAATGATGAGTTGATAATAATTGAAAAAAAATTATTAAATAAATTTTTTATTAAAAATAATCTTAATAAAATTGAAAATAAAAAATTAATTGAAGCAATTGATTGAGTAAGAAAATATTTTAATGAAGCTTCTGAATTTAAAAGATTATTGGGGGAGTTAATAAGGGGGATAAATCTTAATAAATTAATTTCTAATCCAATTCAGCATCCTAGTCATGAATTAGAAGAAATAGAAACTAATGTTCTAAAAAATAAAATAAATAAAAAAAATATTTTATTAGAATTGTGCATTAAAAGAATTAAAAATAAGAATTAAGTATTCTAAAATGAAATTATTCACATTATAAAATTATATTTTATATTTTAGTGTAAGATGCACAATAATTTTTGAAGTTATTAGATATAGTTTAATTCTATAAAATATAATAAAGGTAAATAAAATTACATAATTTATCCTATCAGAATAATCCTTTAATCAGGCACTTTATTAAATTTTAAAAAAAAGAATTTTCTTTATATTTGAGGTATGAGCCCAAAAGCTTTATTTAGCTTATTTTTAA